TTCGAAATACAATTATGGTAATCATTCATTACTGTATTCCAGTACAATTTTGAAGACATTTTTTTAAGGCTTCGCAAAACGCTCAATAAAGAATTGATCCAGTTCGATTGAGCAATCGATTACTCAATTAGTATTAGTAGTGCCCCAGCCCTAGAGTCCACTCCTTCCCCATACTACAAGTGAAAGGGAAAATGTAAAGACTACCATTAAAGCAGCCCAAGCAAGACTTACTATATCCATGTGAATTATGTCCCCTATTTCTATGAAGGAATTATTCTATTATTGATTAATAATCATAGTGGAATCAATGGCACAGAGTCAAAATAGGATTTTGACTTAAGACTATTGATGAACCAAACCAATTCAATGAATACACTCGTAACAAGTTTCAATATTTTAGGATTTCCGGTAGAATCAGGAAGCATTAAGTACAAATACGAGGATACACCCGCCCTTTTTTTTTGGAAATATCAAAGGAATGCTTCTAATAGAGCATGTAAGAATAGTAAGACCTATTGTTTTGTTTGTTTTAATACCTTTCTTTACTAAGCAAAAACATAAATATATATATATATATACCATCAAGATAGATAACTATCTATCAGATACCTCTATTTCCTATTTGATCTAAGCTTACTGTCTTTCTTTCTGTGAAAGAATCGGGAAAACCCACCGCCACTATTACTACATAGATTCTTTTTTTTTTCAACTTTGACCTTTACTCTATAAGAGTAGACCAACCATTCTGATTGCATGTCTGAGCACTCATAGCCTCTCGTGAGTCTGGATACAAAATATTCTCGGGCCTTTCCACAACTCCTAAATTGATTTCCCATCATCGTATCCGATCTAATTTAATACCCGATAGAGCCGCGAGACACTACTTTAATAAGGGTAGTAGTTTAAGAGTAAGAGATTTTTTAGTCTTTCGTATAATCTCTTCTTCAATTCTAGTAGCAAAAACGGAGTGCCTCTTAGGAACCTTTGTATACCGAGATTTCTGGCCTTAGTTCTGAATTCCGGAATTGACTCTCACCATTTATTTGATTTTTCAATTGAATCAAATAAATGGCCGAACCAATCATTAAATTAATAAGTGAGAGTTCTTTCATCCCTATTGATACGCGTTTGGGCTACACCCAGATTTTGAGAAAAAAATTACAGTCTTTTCTAAAACCTATGCTATGGGTTATTAAAATTAAGTATTGACACGCCCGCTTAGTCCTTTGCCTCTGCTTCTTGCGGAGCAAGAATTCATCGAATTAGATCGGCAGGATAAGAAATAAAAAATCTTTTGTTGATCAGGCGACACCCGGATTTGAACTGGGGATAAAGGATTTGCAGTCCCCCGCCTTACCACTTGGCCATGCCGCCAAATTGGATCCAAAATGGCTAAAAATATTATCCATATTCTATTACTAACTCTTTTTTGCTTTTTTTTGATCTTGAATCCCGTTGTACTTATCCTTTTTTTATTCCTATTTTTGATTTTTTATTGGATCTAGTTTATATTATTCTCTTCGATTGATTCTATCTCAAAATATACATCACTTAAAAATTTCCCTTCTCTTTTCTATTGAGAGTAGAAAAAATGGATTTCCGACGACAGATTGATAAATTCAGGGCAAATTGGAACCATTAACAATTTACTTTGAATTAGTGAACGGTTCTTCAATTTTGATCTCCACTGAAATTTTGTTTCCTTGAATGGCAAAAGAAAATAAAATTGATTTATGACTAATCACATTTTTTTTCAATAATCAATCCTTTTCAATTTCAATTATCAATTATAACAACATATATGTGTATATGTAAACCCCAGAACAGAAATTGTTACCCGGATACCGAGCCGGGCCTCTCTCTTAATGTACATATCCCTATAGAGAATCATCGTGGTTCAATTTTTCATTGAATATATTGAATAGAAAATACGAATTTGGATGGAGTGTGACCCATGTTGCCCCCCCTAAGTGAAATTACAAGAAAAGGTGTGATATGTGGATAGATAGCCGTATCGGCATGTACTTAATAAATACAATACTATTCTTAGTATATTTATATTACGCAATTCAATCGTATTCTATAAATTCCACCCACTACCAAAAAGAATCCGCTAATTCTTTTTTTGAACATGAAATTGAGTGTGTAAAAAAAAAAAAAAAAGGAAACTCTATACTACTTCTGATTATTCTGTCTTTATCTCGTTTATAGATCTCATTTATAGAGGGGAGGTTGAATCTCAACCATTTATTTTTTTGGTATCCCATCGGATAATAATATCATAGTAATAGGTAGAAATTGGATCAATTTTGATATTCTATACAAGACTCCATATGTGTAAGTGACATAATTTTTTTCCGGGAATATTTTCTCAAATTCTTTATATTTGTACCTGTCGCAAATTCGAACTCGCGTCGAAAATGCTCTTCATTCCCCCGTCTCGTCTCCGTTCATACGTATGAAATAGATATATCGAGTTGGCTAAAATTTTATGCGATTC